ATTCTATTCGATCTAATAAGTACCTTGTGTCAGAATTGAGAAATTCTATGGCTCGAATCTTTAGTATTCTCTTATTTATCACCAGTGTCTACTATTTAGGCAGAATGCCGTCGCCTATTGTCACTAAGAAACTGAAAGAAACCTCAGAAACGGAAGAAAGGGGAGAAAGTGAGGAAGAAAGCGATGTAGAAACAACTTCCGAAACGAAGGAGACTAAACAGGAACAAGAGGGATCCACCGAAGAATACCCTTCCCTTTGTTCGGAAGAAAAGGAGGATCCGGACAAAATAGATGAAACGGAAGAGATCCGAGTGAATGGAAAGGAAAAAACAAAGGATGAATTCCACTTTCACTTTAAAGAGACATGCTATAAAGATAGCCCAGTTCAAGATAATTGGGAATTTGTTAAAGAAGAAGATAAAAATGAAAAGACTAATTTCTGGTTTGAATTTGAAAAACCTTTCGTTACTTTTCTTTTCGATTATAAACGATGGAATCATCCGTTGCGATATATAAAAAATGATCGATTTGAAAATGCTGTACGAAATGAAACAGGACAATATCTATTTTATACATGCCAAAGTGATGGAAAACAAATAATATCTTTTACATATCCACCTAGTTTATCAACTTTTTCCGAAATGATAGAACGAAAAATGTCTCCCTATACCACCGAAAAATTATCCCCGGAGGACCAGTATTATTTTTGGATTTATACCAATGAACAAAAAAAGTACAACTTAAGTAATGAATTGATAAGTCGAACAAAAACTATAGAAAAAGAAAAGGGATTTCTTGCTGTGGATATGTTCGAAAAAAGGACCAGATTATGCAATGATAAAAATGAACAAGAATACTTACCCAAAACGTATGATCTCTTTTTGAATGGGTCATATCGTGGAAAAATAAAAAAATTCTATTCACATATAATCATAAATGATTTAAAAAATTCTATAGATATAGATTCTATAGATATAGAATCTTCTAGACAAATCTATTGGATAAATAAGATTTATGGATTACTTTATAATGATAATTATTCCAGAAAAAGAAAATTCGAAGATCAAAAAATTTCGCTAAAAAAAGAATTTATTTTTGAACCCGCACTCTGTTTTCATTTAAAAAAAAATTCTTTATTGACAGAACAAAATAAAATTAATTTTGAAAATAAGGCAAAATCTTTGAAATTTGTATTTGATATGATTACAACTAATCCAAATCCAAATGATCAAACAACAATTAGAAATAATAAATCTATTGGAATAGAAGAAATAAGTAAAAAGATTTGTCGATGGTCATACAAATTGGCCGACAACTTGGAAGAAGAGGAGGAAGAAGGTGAGGAGGAATCCGCAGAAGATCATGAAATTAGTTCAAGAAAAGTGAAACGTGTAGTAATTTATACTGATGATGATCGGAACACAAATTCTATTACTACTACAAATAATACTGATAATAGTGATCAAGTAGAAGAAGTAGCTTTGATACATTACTCACAAGAATCGGATTTTGATCGGGATGTAATCAAAGGATCAATGCGTGCGCAAAGACGTAAAATAGTTACTTGGCATATGTTTCAAGCAAATGTGCATTCCCCTATTTTTTTGGATCGAATAGACAAAACATTTTTTTTTGCTTTTGATATCTCTGAAATAAGGAATCTCTTTTTTAGGAATTCCGTGGGAAAAGAACAAGAACCAGAATTGAAAATTTCCCATTTTGAGGAGGAAGATATAAGGGAAAGGGAGAAAAAAAACGAGGATAAAAAAGAGGAAAATGAACGCATAGCAATATCAGAAACTTGGGATAGCATTGTATTTGCCCAAGCAATAAGAGGTTTGATGTTAGTAACTCAATCTTTTATTAGGAAATACATTGTATTGCTTTCATTGATAATAGCTAAAAATTTTGGCCGTATGCTATTATTTCAATTCCCCGAATGGTATGAGGATTTGAAGGAATGGAATAGGGAAATGCATGTTAAATGCACCTATAACGGCGTTCAATTATCCGAGACAGAATATCCCAAGGATTGGTTAACAGATGGTATTCAGATAAAGATTCTGTTTCCTTTCCGTCTGAAACCTTGGCAAAAATCGAAAATACGATCTCATCCTAAAGATCAAATGAAAAAAAAAGGAAAAAAAGACAATTTTTGTTTTTTAACAGTTTGGGGAATGGAAGCGGAACTCCCTTTTGGTAGTCCCCGAAAGGGACCCTCCTTTTTTGAACCCATTTATAAGGAACTCGAAAAAAAAATTAAAAAAACGAAAAAGAAATTTTTTCTACTTATAAAAGTTTCAAAAGAAAAAAAAAGATGGATCTCAAAAATAGTTCTAGTTATAAAACGAATAATGAAGGAACTTGAAAAAGTGAACCCAATTTTCCTATTTAAATTGAACAAGATGAAAGTATATGAACCGACCAAAAATGGAAAAGATTCCAAAATAAACAATAATATTATTCACGAATCAACAATTCAAATCAGATCTATGAATTGGACAAATTATTCACTCATAGAAAAAAAAATGAAAGATCTTTCTGATAAAACAATTATGATCAGGAATCAAATAGAACGAATCACAAAAGATAATAAAAAAATAATTCTAACTTGTAATGATAAAAGATCGGGATCCCAGAAAGATATTTGGAATATATTCAAAAGAAAAAATATCCGATTTATACGTAAATCACATCATTTTATGAAATCCTTCATTGAAAAAATATACATAATAATTTTACTATGTATGATTAAGATTTCCAGGATCAATTCCCACTTTTATTTAAAAAAAATTATCAATAAATGGATTTACAAGGATAAAATAAATCAAGAGGAAATTAATGAAAGAAATAATGAAAGAAATCAACATACAATGAACTTTTTTTCCACTATGAAAAAGTTGTTTTCTAATACTAATTTGAATAATAATTCAAAAATTTATTATGACTTAACTTCCTTGTCCCAAGCATATGTATTTTATAAATTATCACAAACCCCATTACTTAATAAGTATAAGTATCACTTGAGATCTTTACTTCAATATCACGGGACCTATCCCTTTATTAAGGAGAAGATCAAAGATTATTGTATGACACAAGGAATATTTGATTGGGCATCAAGGTATAAAAAAATTCCCAAGTCTGGAATCATTGAATGGAAAAACTGGTTAAAGGGTCATTATCAATACAATTTATCTCAAACCAAATGGTCCCGATTAGTACCCCAAAAATGGCGAAATAGAATCAATCAACATTATACAACTCAAAATAAGGACTCAGTTACATTTGATTCATATAAAAATGAAAAAGACCAATTAATTTTAATTCATTATACAAAACAAAATTACTATGTAGTAGATTCATTGACAAGTCAAAAAGAAAAATTGAAAAAGCACTACGGATATGATCTTTTATCACATAAATATATGAATTACAGACACAAAAAAGACTTATCTATTTATGGGTCTTATGGGTCAAGATTACAAGTAAAGAGGAATCGAAAAATTGCATCTAATCTCCATACACTGAAACCTGAATCATTTTTTGTATTGGTAAGTATAGCTATTAGTGATTATCTAGAAGAAGGAAATATTATTAATATGCATAAAAATCTAGATAGAAAATATTTTGATTGCGGAATTCTTCATTTTTGTCTCAGAAAAAATATCGATATTGAGACCTGTACCAATAGGCATATCGGCGCCAAAATCGCTGAAACTCAAAATAGTAAGACTGAAAAAAAAATAAAAAACAAATTGGAAAAAAAAGATATTTTTTCTCTTATGATTTATCAAAAAATCAATAAAAAAAGACCTTTTTTTAATTGGATGGGAATGAATGAGGAAAGAGTTTATAATACAATATCAAATTTAGAACCTTGGTTCTTTCCGGAATTTGTGCTACTTTTCAATACATATAAGATTAAACCATGGATTATACCAATCCAATTACTTCTTTTTAATTTTGATTTTCATAAAAATCAAAGTCAAAATAAAAACATCAACATAAATAAAAAAAAAAATCTTCAGATATTATCTAATCAAAAAAAATATCTTAATTTAGAAAATTCCGATCAACAACAAAACAATAAACAACAAGACCAAGTAAATCTTGGATCAAATACACGAAAAAAAAACAAAAAAAAAGATATTGAAGAGAATTATACAAGATCAAATAGTAAAAAGAAAAAACAATCCAAGAAAAATAAGGAAGCAGAACTAGATCTCTTCCTGAAAAAATATTTCCTTTTTCAATTAAGATGGAATGACTCCTTAAATCAAAAAATGATCAATAATATCAAAGTATATTGTCTCTTACTTAGACTGATAAATCCAAGGGAAATTGCTATATCCTCGATTCAAAGAGGAGAGATGCATCCGGGTGTAATGCTAATTCAGAAGGATCTAGCTCTTATGGAATTGATAAAAAAAGGAATATTGATTATCGAACCAATTCGTCTATCTATAAAAAGGGATGGAAAATTTCTTCTATATCAAACTATAGGTCTCTTATTGGTCGAGAAGAATAAGAATCAAACTAATAGAAAATCCATAAAAAAAAGATATCTTGATAAGAAAAATTTTGATAAAGCCATTGCACAATATGGCAATATGGTTGTGAATGGGAACAAATGTTATTATGATTTCCTTGTTCCCGAAAATATTCTATCTCCTAGACGTCGTAGAGAGTTGAGAATTTTAATTTGTTTCAATTCCCGTAATTTGAATGTTACGGATAGAAATCCATTATTTTTCAATGAAAACAACATAAGAAACTCTGAACAATTTTTGCATGAAGATAAACATCTTCATACAGATATAAATAAATTCATTAAATACAGGTTTTTTCTTTGGCCCAACTATCGATTAGAGGATTTAGCTTGTATGAATCGTTATTGGTTTGATACCAATAATGGCAGTCGTTTCAGTATGTTGAGGATACATATGTATCCTCAATTTATAATTACTTAATGATCTATTTCCTATATTATGTATATATTTAATCTATATTTATATTAATGCCTGACATTTTCGGTATATGAAAAGCTAAATATGTACGTATACAGCATGTTACATTTTGGTAAATGATAGAGATTTTTTTTATGTTATATCAATTTAATTGGATTTGGATATTTGGATATAGTAATAAATAAATCAGCAGAATCTTTTTAGATACAAAGACCTTTCTCTTTCCTTAATGCACAAATGTATTATACCTTTTCTATCCAAATCAAATTACTAATTTGATTTGGATAAAATAAAAAGGTAGTATATGAATAAATCCATATTTTTCTGTGTACTAGATTAAAATAAATGACATAATTTTTTTTTTATTTTTACTGATTGGAAAAATCCATAAAAAAAAATAGAAAGATTTTTTTATTTATGATCAAAAATTCATTCATTTCCATTATTTCGCAAGAAGAAAAAGAAGAAAACGGGGGTTCCGTTGAATTTCAAGTATTTAGTTTCACCAGTAAGATACGGAGACTTACTTCACATTTGGAATTGCACAAAAAAGATTTTTTATCGCGGAGGGGTCTACGAAAAATTCTGGGAAAACGTCAACGACTTCTGTCTTATTTGTCAAAGAAAAATACAGTACGTTACAAGAAATTAATGGGTGAGTTGGATATTCGGGAACCAAAAACTCGTTAATTTCATCATTTAAATTTTTTAGTAGTTATTTAGTAGTATTAGATTTAAAATTTGGATAAGCCCCCTTTTGAGGAATTCATGGAATAATGAATTAAGAAATTAAGGACAAAAAGATATGACCGTACCAGTTACAAAAAAAGATCTCATGATAGTCAATATGGGTCCTCACCACCCATCAATGCATGGTGTTCTTCGACTGATCGTTACTCTTGATGGTGAAGATGTTATTGATTGTGAACCCATATTGGGTTATTTACATAGAGGAATGGAAAAAATAGCGGAAAACCGAACAATTATACAATATCTACCTTATGTAACACGGTGGGATTATTTAGCTACTATGTTCACGGAGGCAATAACGGTAAATGGACCAGAACAATTGGAAAATGTTCAAGTACCTCAAAGAGCCAGCTATATCAGAATAATTTTGTTGGAGTTGAGTCGTATAGCTTCTCATTTGTTATGGCTTGGACCCTTTATGGCGGATATCGGTGCACAAACTCCTTTTTTCTATATTTTTAGAGAGAGAGAATTGATATACGATCTATTTGAAGCCGCCACAGGTATGCGAATGATGCATAATTATTTCCGTATCGGAGGAGTAGCTGCGGATCTACCTTATGGGTGGATAGATAAATGTTTAGATTTCTGTGATTATTTTTTAACAGAAGTTGTTGAATATCAAAAACTTATTACGCGAAATCCTATTTTTTTGGAACGAGTTGAGGGAGTGGGCATTATCGGTAGGGAAGAAGCAATAAATTGGGGTTTATCAGGACCGATGTTACGGGCTTCCGGGATCCAATGGGATCTTCGTAAAGTTGATCATTATGAGTGTTACAATGAATTTGATTGGGAAGTCCAGTGGCAAAAGGAAGGGGATTCATTAGCTCGTTATTTAGTACGAATTGGTGAAATGAAGGAATCCATAAAAATTATTCAACAAGCTATAGAAGGAATTCCTGGGGGACCTTATGAAAATTTAGAAGTCCGACGTTGTAGAGCAAAGAATTCCGAATGGAATGATTTTGAATATAGATTTATTAGTAAAAAACCTTCACCTAATTTTGAATTATCGAAACAAGAACTTTATGTGAGAGTAGAAGCGCCAAAAGGAGAATTAGGAATTTATTTGATAGGAGATAATAGTGTTTTCCCCTGGAGATGGAAAATTCGTCCACCCGGTTTTATCAATTTGCAAATTCTTCCTCAGTTAGTTAAAAGAATGAAATTGGCCGATATCATGACAATATTAGGTAGTATAGATATCATTATGGGAGAAGTTGATCGTTGAAATGATAATTGATACGACAGAAGTACAAACTATCAATTCTTTTTCTACATCGGAATTTTTAAAGGGAGTCTATGAGCTGATATGGATTGTACCCATTTTGACCCTAATATTAGGAATCACAATAGGAGTACTAGTAATTGTGTGGTTAGAAAGAGAAATATCTGCAGCGATACAACAACGTATTGGGCCTGAATATGCCGGCCCGTTGGGAATTCTTCAAGCTATAGCGGATGGGACTAAACTACTTTTTAAGGAGGATCTACTCCCATCTCGGGGGGATATTCGTTTGTTTAGTGTCGGGCCGTCTATAGCGGTCATATCAATTCTACTAAGTTATTTAGTAATTCCTTTTGGATATCGTCTTATTTTAGCTGATCTCAATATAGGTGTTTTTTTATGGATCGCCATTTCAAGTATTGCTCCTATTGGTCTTCTTATGTCAGGATATGGATCAAATAATAAATATTCCTTTTTAGGTGGTCTACGAGCCGCTGCTCAATCTATTAGTTATGAAATACCATTAACTCTATGTGTGTTATCAATATCTCTACGTGTGATTCGTTGGAATATGAACTTTTTCCTCTCCTTTTTCTAGAAATAAAAGAAAAAAGAAAGGAATTCAATGTATTGAATAGATATTTTCATTTTTTTATTCAGCATTCAAGTTTATAAATTAGTTAAACAAGATAGTTATATGAGTGAAGCAAAACAGCTTATCAATTTGTAGTAAGAAGAGAAAATCTCATTCCTATGTACAAGAATAAAGTTGAGGTAAACATAAGCAGTGTAAATTGCTTATCCCAAGAATAAGATTTTTTGATTAGTCATATCTTGAAGCGGGTACAAACAAAAGATCAACTCTATAGGGTTTCTACTACAGTCTCCACTATATAATAATGATATAATATACTATATGGGATCGATTCAAAGTCAGTGGAAAGTTAGGAACACCAAGGTACACAAAAGATTAGTAATAGAAATAATGTAAGATATCAAAAAAGAGTTTTTTACATGTAAAACGAATCATAAAAAGGACTTGAAATTGGTAGAAATGATCAAGTAGTACTTCCTTATGATTCCGATCTAGAGTATGCTCCTATTCACTAATTAAAGAAATGACTATCAAGAACGAATTAATCCTTTATTATTTTAATCTTTATTATTTTAATTAAGTATCCCCTTCGAGGTGAGACAGAAGAACAGGAAAAAGAAATAGAATGCAAGAATTGAATGAATAATAAAAGAGGATCCTTGTTTTTTCTCTCCTTTATCCATATTCATACAGATAGAATTCCTATCATGATTTATGAACTAATGTCCAATTCTTTATATTTATTGATTGATATAATGAGTATTTTATTCAATAATTAAATTATTACCGAAGAACAGAAAATTATCATTATCATTATAAAGGATGAGATCAATTCGGAAGCACCTTAGCAGACGGAATTTCATTGGTCTAATTTAGGACTTTCCGATGTATTTTTATTCTATCTACCTACCTTAAAAAGATAGTGGTAATACTGAGCGAAGCAGTCCTTACATTTTTGTAGCCATAGGGGAGCCGTATGAAGCTGGAGTTTCATGTACGGTTTTGAAATAGCGATGGAAACAGTAATGTTATTATCGACTATGATTATCTAACAGTTCAAGTACAGTTGATATAGTTGAAGCACAGTCCAAATATGGTTTTTGGGGGTGGAATCTATGGCGTCAGCCTATAGGGTTTATAGTTTTCCTAATTTCTTCTCTAGCCGAATGTGAGAGATTGCCTTTTGATTTACCAGAAGCGGAGGAGGAATTAGTAGCAGGTTATCAAACCGAATATTCGGGTATCAAATATGCTTTATTTTATCTTGCTTCTTACCTAAATTTATTAGTTTCCTCATTATTTGTAACAGTTCTTTATTTAGGTGGGTGGAATTTTTCTATTCCCTATATATCTATTCCTGAGCTTTTCGGAATAAATAAAATGGCTGGAATTTTTGGAATCACAATTGGCATCTTTATTACATTAGCTAAAGCTTTTTTGTTTGTCTTTATTTCTATCACAACAAGATGGACTTTACCTAGGATGAGAATGGACCAGTTACTAAATCTTGGATGGAAATTTCTTTTACCTATTTCTTTAGGTAATCTGTTATTAACAACTTCTTTCCAACTTGTTTCACTATAAATAACAGAATATGATAACAATATTTTAGATTTATAACTTCTCTCAAACAAGAGAAAGAAACATCAAATTTTTTATGGATATTTACAATATGTTCCCTATGGTAACTGGGTTCATCAATTATGGTCAACAAACAATACGAGCTGCAAGATACATTGGTCAAAGTTTCATAATTACCCTATCCCACACAAATCGTTTACCCGTAACTATTCAATATCCTTATGAAAAATCGATCACATCAGAACGTTTCAGGGGTCGAATACACTTTGAATTTGATAAATGTATTGCTTGTGAAGTATGTGTTCGTGTATGCCCGATAGATCTACCCGTTGTTGATTGGAGATTTGAAAGAGATATTAAAAAGAAACAATTGCTTAATTATAGTATAGATTTCGGGGTTTGTATATTTTGTGGTAATTGTGTTGAATATTGTCCAACAAACTGTTTATCAATGACTGAAGAATATGAACTTTCCACTTATGATCGTCATGAATTGAATTATAATCAAATTGCTTTAGGTCGATTACCAATCTCAATAATTGAAGATTATACAATTCAAACTGTTAAGAATTCGACTCAAATCAAAATAGAAAAAGATAAACCCTTTGATTCAAGAACAATTACAAATTACTAAGATTTCGTTTTGATATAAAAGATCCCGGCTTTTTTGGTTAGTCATTAACTACAAATAAAAACTAATAACTATTAATTTAATTGTTAATTGTCGAGAATCCCAATTTGATTTAAACTGAGAATATCTTTTTCGTAACGCGTTGATTTCGAAATATACAATTTCAACTCCTATTCAAACCACTCTTTTTTTTTTATAAATTATAAAAAGTAAATTGATTCAATAATTTTTATTTTATTCAACGAAAAATGTATCATAGACAATATTATATACATACAAGAAAAAATGGGATAACCTTTTTCCTTTCCTGGACCATTTAGTAAGGTCATGTGATATTTCAAGTTTTTTATTTATTTTTTTATACATAATGGATTTACCTGGACCAATACATGATATTCTTGTGGTATTTCTGGGATCAGTTCTTATATTAGGGGGTCTAGGGGTAGTATTACTTACCAATCCAATCTATTCTGCCTTTTCGTTGGGATTGGTGCTTGTTTGTATATCCTTATTCTATATTTCATCGAACTCTTACTTTGTAGCTGCCGCACAGCTCCTTATTTATGTAGGAGCCATAAATGTGTTGATTATATTTGCTGTAATGTTCATTAATGGTTCCGAATATTCCAATGATTCCTATCTTTGGACTATTGGGGATGGGATCACTTCACTAGTTTGTACAACTATTCTTTTTTCACTAATTACTACTATACCTGATACGTCGTGGTACGGAATTATTTGGACTACAAGATCAAACCAAATTATGGAACAAGACCTCATAAATAACGTTCAACAAATTGGGATTCACTTATCAACAGATTTTTATCTTCCCTTTGAACTCCTTTCTATAATTCTTTTAGTTTCTTTGATAGGTGCAATTACTATGGCTCGGCAATAAGAAATACTTAGAAAAATTATAAATTCTTAGAATTAAAAATTCTAAATAGAATAAAAATTTTTAGTTAAATTTATCTATCGTCAACAAATACCTTCTTTTGTTATGTAATCGTTCTATTCTAATCAATTGAATCGGTTGAATTGTTGTTCATATTAAAATCAATTGAAATTAATGAGGAGTTAGTCAATGATGTTTGAGCATGTACTTTTTTTGGGTGTCTACTTATTTTCTATCGGTATCTATGGATTGATCACAAGTCGAAACATGGTTAGAGCACTTATGTGTCTTGAGCTTATACTCAATTCGGTTAATATAAATCTCGTAATATTTTCTGATATATTTGATAGTCGCCAATTAAAAGGCGACATCTTCTCAATCTTTGTTATAGCTGTTGCAGCTGCTGAAGCAGCTATTGGACTAGCTATTGTTTCGTCGATCCATCGTAACAGAAAATCAACTCGTATCAATCAATCGAATTTATTGAATAATTAATCATAATCATATAATTATCTAAATGATTATATAATCATTTGAATATAAAATTGGAATATAATTAAATATATAATTAAATATAAAATACTATTGAATATATATTCATGAATTATTATATAATTATTTCATTGCAAATTTTTGTATAAATACGTTGTATATTTATTGATTATTGTTTTGATTATTATTCCATTTTAGAATGGAATTGCATTGAATTTATTATATTCATATTGAAATAATAATTTGATTAGTGATCGCCAATGGCCATTTGAATTCACATGTATAACTCATATAATTATGACTATTGAAATCAAGATTAAAGTAAAGTCTATTGGCCCTTTCTCATGAACAAATTAAGAAATATATTGATTTATTGATAAAATTTGAATAAACCACTGCTTCGTCTGGCGTCCACAATATATACGATTCGTTTAATACTAATTTTACCATACCAGATCGAGAATTTTTTATGTTCAAAACAGAAATCTATAGATGCAATGTCACATTCAGTAAAAATTTATGATACATGTATAGGATGTACTCAATGTGTACGAGCTTGTCCCACGGATGTATTAGAAATGATCCCTTGGGATGGGTGTAAAGCTAAGCAAATTGCTTCCGCACCAAGAACCGAAGATTGTGTAGGTTGTAAGAGATGTGAATCCGCCTGCCCAACAGATTTTTTGAGTGTCCGTGTTTATTTAGGTCCTGAAACTACTCGCAGCATGGCTCTATCTTATTGATACGTTACAAAAAACTCCACTTGAATCATTTGATTTGATTCCTCTTTACCGAAAACCCCGTACTCGATAAAATATATTATTTCGAGCACGGGGTTTTCTGGTCAAAACGTATCTTGTCTTTATCACGAGTTATTTTCCTTGGTTAACAATACTCGTTGTTTTTCCGACATTTGCGGGCTCCTCAATTTTCTTTTTCCCTCATAGGGGAAATAAAATGTTTAGATGGTATACTATTTGTATATCCATATTAGAACTCCTTCTAACGACTTATGCATTCTGTTATCATTTCCAATTGGATGATCCATTAATACAATGGAAGGAAGATTATAAATGGATAGATGTTTTTGATTTCCACTGGAGACTAGGAGTCGATGGACTTTCCATAGGACTCATTTTACTGACAGGATTTATCACTACTTTAGCTACTTTAGCGGCTTGGCCAGTTACCCGAAATTCTCGATTGTTCTATTTCCTGATGCTAGCAATGTATAGCGGTCAAATAGGATTATTTTCTTCTCGAGACCTTTTACTTTTTTTCATCATGTGGGAATTTGAATTAATTCCTGTTTACTTACTTTTATCCATGTGGGGAGGAAAGAAACGTCTCTACTCGGCTACAAAATTCATTTTGTACACCGCGGGAGGTTCCATTTTTTTCTTAATCGGAGTTATAGGTATGGGTTTATATGGTTCCAATGAACCAACATTAGATTTTGAAAGATTAATTAATCAATCATATCCTGTGGCATTGGAAATAATATTCTATTTTGGCTTCCTTATTGCTTATGCTGTCAAATTACCGATTATACCCCTACATACATGGTTACCGGATACCCATGGGGAAGCACATTACAGTACATGTATGCTTTTAGCTGGAATCTTATTAAAAATGGGAGCATACGGATTGATTCGGATCAATATGGAATTATTGTCCCACGCTCATTCTATATTTTCTCCCTGGTTGGTGATAATAGGGACGATGCAAATAATTTATGCAGCTTCAACTTCTCTTGGTCAACGCAATTTTAAAAAGAGAATAGCCTATTCCTCTGTATCTCATATGGGTTTCATAATTATAGGAATTGGTTCCATAACCGACATGGGACTCAATGGAGCCATTTTACAAATGCTCTCTCATGGATTTATTGGTGCTGCACTTTTTTTCTTGGCGGGCACGAGTTGTGATAGAATGCGTCTTGTTTATCTCGAAGAAATGGGGGGGATCTCTATCCCAATGCCAAAAATATTTACCATGTTCAGTAGCTTCTCAATGGCTTCTCTTGCATTGCCAGGAATGAGTGGTTTTGTTGCGGAATTAGTAGTATATTTTGGACTAATTACTAGTCCAAAATATCTTTTAATGCCAAAAGGCCTAATTATTTTTGTAATGGCAATTGGAATGATATTAACCCCTATTTATTTATTATCTATGTTACGTCAGATGTTCTATGGATACAAGCTATTTAATCTTCCAAACTTCAATTTATTGGATTCAGGACCACGAGAACTCTTTCTTTCAATTTGTATCCTTTTACCCGTAATAGGAATTGGTATTTATCCCGACTTCGTTCTCTCACTATCAGTTGATAGGGTGCAAACTATCTTATCCAGTTATTATCATAGATAGTGTTTCATTAATGATACAGAAAGTTTTATAATTCTTTGATTTTAAGTTAAAAAAATTCACTATATTTAAGTGACTAAAAATTGTAATTAGACACATCTCGAGTGTTTGAGAACCATTTGAATCAAATGGTTCTCACTCAAAAACTCATAAAAACTAACTTCCGGGAATGATTTTTTTATCTTATGTATTCCTCATGTAGTTTATTCAGATCTTTATGTGAATGAACCATAACTATGTAGACCTATTCCTAATAGATTGACTCCAAAATAGCATATCCAAATTATAAGAAATCCTATAGAAGCTACTAGTGCTGAATTCATACCTTTCCAATTTTTATTTGTTCTAGTATGTAAATAAATGGCGAATATGGTCCAAGTAATAAATGCCCAAGTTTCCTTGGGGTCCCAATTCCAATAGGATCCCCATGCCTCATTAGCCCATACTGCTCCACAAAGAATACCCATGGTTAAAAAAGTAAACCCTAGACTAATAACACGATAACTCCAATAATCCAAACGTTCAGTTAATTGATATTTGTAATAATTTCGAAATGAAAGAAAAGAAGTGTTTTTTAAAACACTTCTTTTCTCATTCAAATATTCAATCTCATCAAAAAAAAATGACTTAATTAACACATTTTTTCTCTTATTAATAAAAATATTGATATTTTTTCGAAATGTAATGACTAGAAGAGCGACTGATAATAATGATCCGCATAAAAGAGTTGCATAGCTCAATAACATCATACTTACGTGCATCATTAACCACTGAGATTGTAGAGCAGGTACTAATATTGAGGATTGATGAATTTCAGTTGAAAGCCCCGATGTGGCAAAGCCTTGAGTTAAAATAGTACTTGGTGCAGTTATTGTGCTTAAATCATTTTTATGATTCCCTATCTTGAAAATCATATGAATAATGTATAAACTACATGAAAGGAAGATTAATGACTCGTATAAATTACTTAATGGAAAATGTTCCGAAGAAACCCAACGAAAAACTAATAATCCTGCTATAGAGAAAAAAGTGGCTATCATCCCCTTTTCTAACGAATCACATAATTCTACGGTTTTACGGACTAATAAAGTCATTAAATGAATAGTAATCACAATTGAAATAATAGAAAAAGAGATATGAGTAAATATATGTTCTAAAGTCACAAATATCATAAAAAAGTCCTATTCATTCTATTACGGAATTCGAAATCGGGAATTAAATACATTTTAAGATCTATTGTATCTCTTTTACAGGATGCCGCCACTCGGACTCGAACCGAGATGCTTTAGCACTGCTTCCTAAGAGCAGCGTCCTAAGAGCAGCGTGTCTACCGATTTCACCATAGCGGCTTATTTAAAATAATAATAGTCAATTCATGGGGAATCGTCGAGATTCAAGGATTCCATATCATATAGTTTTAAAAACATTAGAATCGAGCGCTTTTCTCCTTCAAATTAATATTTTATATTCTATACAATAAGATACCTAGTTAGGTAGTATAAGTTAAGTATAGTATTAATTAATATCATCGTGATTTTTTTTTAATCAAGTTTTCTTTCACATATTAGAAAATATAAACTAAGTTCTCTCGAAAGAATTGGACTAGAATTGTTTTTTTTATTATTTTTGTACCTTAGTAGAATTAAAAAAAAATTTTAATTAGCACTATGTGCATATAATTTAGCATTTATGATACCATTTACCAAACCAATTATTTGGATAGGCATATAAAAAAAGTTTCAATCTTTATTGCAATTGTACTCTATTTTTCACAATAGAAAGAAGGATCTTTTTATATTTTTCTATTGTGAAAAGTTAATTAATACAAAATTTTTATACTTACAACCCAGTATACAAAAAACTCTGATTCTACAAATAAGGGTTAGTTTCAACTAAAACTAATATACTATAGGTTTTAAGTTTATATAAGTTAAGGAATTTAATATAGAAAAATACATTAGTTAATGGGAATCATTCATCTTAAAAAATTTTATTTAAGAGGTTCTTTGGGCTATGTCAATTGAGATTATTCCAAAACTTTATTATTTGTTTGTCGTACAAAAAAACTTTTTGAATGTCCGGTGGAAAGGGATTTCGCTAAAGAAAAAGCTTTTATTGCAGCTAAATATCCTTTTTTCTTCCAAATATTTCTACGAATACGTTTTTTTGACAAAGAGGTACGTTTTTTTGGAACTGCCATTCAAAAAAAGGTTGCTTTTTTATCGTTGTATGTGAAAGACATTTATTTGTTCAAAATAAACTTTTTTAGTTATGTATATTTATTCTGTGTATGAGGATAATAGTCTTAAAAAAAATTTTACTGGAACATATTCACTGTAACATACAAATTGTATTTATATACATGTATAGGTTATATATCAATATATTGTATAGGTTATATATCAATATATATGACAGAGAGTGGGATAAAAAATAGAGAAAAGAGGGAAAAATACAAATGCTCAAAGTGCTATGTCCATAATTCTAATTCAAATTAGAACTAAATTATAAACTAATACTATTAAACAAGGCATTCCATTACTTAGATTAATTCATTACTTAGATTAATTGTAGTTATTTTTTATTTTCTTTCTATATATTTCTATATAAGATAAGCAGTATTATAGGATTTTCAATAAATATAAGGTTTCCTGACTGGATTCCAATCCAAAAAATTAGTTATACAACAAGTTAAGCAATTACTCCAAGAATGGGCTAGATAAATGAAGTATTCTTTATTCAAATATGGATTATGGTATCCAGATTCGAATAAAAAACTCTTTCTTTTTTTTGTTTGGTGTAATTCTTTTTCTTATTATATTTTAGTATACTATATAATCTGTTCGTTTATAAATCACCAAAATAGGAAAGTATATATATACTCTTTAAGTAGGAAAATCATTTTCAATCTTTATTTTCATATTTTTTTTTTATTTCTTTTTTTTTTTTTTGAAAGAGATAAGAATTGGCGAATCAGAAACAATTATAAATAAAAAAAAATTGCAATTTCTTATGGAACATACATATCAATATGCATGGATAATACTTTTTCTTCCACTCCCAGTTACTATATCAATAGGATTTGGACTTTTACTTATTCCAAGAACAACAAAAAAAATTCGTCGCATGTGGGCTTTTCTTAGTGTTTTTTTCTTAAGTATAGCTATGGTATTTTCGACCAATCTGTCTATTCAACAAATAAATGGAAGTTTTATCTATCAATATCTATGGTCTTGGACCATCAATAATGATTTTTCCTTAGAGTTCGGATACTTGATCGACCCACTTACTTCTATTATGTCAATATTAATTACTACTGTTGGAATCATGGTTCTTATTTATAGTGATAATTATATGTCTCACGATCAAGGATATTTGAGATTTTTTGCTTATATGAGTTTTTTCAATACTTCTATGTTGGGATTAGTTACTAGTTCCAATTTGATACAAATTTATATTTTTTGGGAACTTGTGGGAATGTGTTCCTATTTGTTAATAGGGTTTTGGTTTACACGACCAATTGCAGCAAGTGCTTGTCAAAAAGCTTTTGTAACTAATCGTGTAGGGGATTTTGGTTTATTATTAGGAATCTTAGGTTTTTATTGGATAACAGGTAGTTTCGAATTTCGCGATTTGTTCGAAATAACTAATAACTTGACCCAGAGTAATGAGGTTAATTCTTTATTTGTAGCTTTGTGTGCCTCTTTATTATTTGTTGGTGCAGTTGCTAAATCTGCACAATTCCCCCTTCACGTATGGTTACCTGATGCCATGGAAGGCCCCACCCCTATTTCAGCTCTTATACATGCTGCTACTATGGTAGCAGCAGGAATTTTTCTTGTGGGTAGGCTTCTTCCTATTTTTATAGCCATACCTTATATAATGAATTTCATTTCTTTAATAGGTATAATAACACTATTTTTAGGTGCCACTTTGGCTCTTGCTCAAAGAGACATTAAAAGAAGCCTAGCCTATTCTACAATGTCTCAAT